TTCATTCGGAGGAGGAATCTTATAAAGATCGTCTTGATTTTTATCAAAGAAAGACAGGGTTAACTGAAGCTGTTCAAACAGGTATAGGTCAACTAAAAGGTATTCCCATAGCAATTGGGGTTATGGATTTTCAGTTCATGGGGGGCAGTATGGGATGCGTAGTAGGCGAGAAAATCACCCGTTTGATCGAGTATGCTACTAATAGATCTCTACCTGTTATTATAGTGTGTGCTTCTGGGGGAGCCCGCATGCAAGAAGGAAGTTTGAGCTTGATGCAAATGGCTAAAATTTCTTCCGCTTTACATAATTATCAATCAACTAAAAAGTCATTCTATGTATCAATCCTTACATCTCCTACAACCGGTGGAGTGACAGCTAGTTTTGGTATGTTGGGAGACATTATTATTGCGGAACCCGAGGCCTACATTGCATTTGCAGGTAAAAGAGTAATTGAACAAACATTGAATAAGACAATACCTGATGGTTCACAAACGGCTGAGTATTTATTCCATAAGGGCTTATTCGACCCAATCGTACCACGTAATCCTTTACAAGACGTTCTGAGTGAGTTATTTCAGCTCCACGGTTTCTTTCCCTTGAATAAAAATTCGATCAAGTAGAGCATTAAATTATTCAAATAAGTTATTTTCTTTGGAGCGAACAAGTCGAACAAGTATTGAGTTTATCGGAATCAATAATAAGAACTACGAATGGGGTTTTACTTGAGGGCATAAGATCTAATTGTAGAAAGGATCAGAAGTTGCGGATAATTATTCTAATCATTTTATTATTATTTTTCCTCCAGATCCATTTTTTTTCTACCTATATTCATGATTATTAATCAGGAAGTCTCCATCAACAGGATAAAAGAGTTAATTATAATTATTCACTCCGCGAACTTAGGAAAATAAAAAATCAAAAGAATTTCATGTTCCCTTCTTATATATTCTATAGATATAGAAAGATATAGAATAATTCAAATATAAAGAATAATATAAAAAATATAGAACAGAAATCTCGATCTTGCCTATTCCTATATCTCCTGGGAACTCCCGTTCTTTATTAGAAATTAGAATTCAATTATAAGATAAGGACAAAAGAACAAGAATAATAAAGTGGGTTGGCATATATATATTTTATGTATAAAGGTGAATAGTTACACTTATTTAGTTCTCCATTCCTTGCACTTATTATTATATACTTATAATACTTATAATAGATTAATAGATATACTTATCAACTTATCATAAGATATCTTTATAACAGGTACAAATATTAAATCGAGGTATCCATTCTATGACAACTTTCAATTTACCCTCTATTTTTGTGCCTTTAGTAGGCCTAGTATTTCCGGCAATTTCAATGGCTTCTTTATCTCTTCATGTTCAAAAAAACAAGATTGTTTAGATCCGATGGGACCAAATCTCATCACTTTTTTTTTTCAAGACTTGGATCATAATAGAGATATCTATTTAGTTTAGTGGAATATGGTACAACACGTGGCCGCTTCCGAACACAAATGAAAGAGCTGTTATGCACGCGGAAACATGACATGATATATGGATCGGATAAATGCATTCATTATTTTAATATAGATCAGCGGATGTCTGAAATGGAAAGTCAATGTATCTATATGTATGTAGATATCCATAGTGGGATCATATGAAGGGAATGTTCTTTTTTGATATCTAACCGATTCGATGAATTATTCCTAATGGTTCACATCATAATAGTGCTAGTTGATGAGAGTTACTTTGGGAACAAAAAAATGGAAAGTCAAATTCATTTTGATTTGGGTTATTCTCTCAATTCCCATAAAATGCAACTGGATTTAGTATGAACTGGCGATCAGAACGTATATGGATAGAACTTATAACGGGGTCTCGAAAAACAAGTAATTTCTGCTGGGCCTGTATCCTTTTTTTAGGTTCACTAGGATTCTTATTGGTTGGAACTTCTAGTTATCTTGGTAGGAATCTGATATCCTTATTTCCGTCTCAGCAAATCGTTTTTTTTCCACAAGGGATCGTGATGTCTTTCTATGGGATCGCAGGTCTGTTCATTAGCTCCTATTTGTGGTGCACAATTTCGTGGAATGTGGGTAGTGGTTATGATCGATTCGATAGAAAAGAAGGAATAGTGTGTATTTTTCGTTGGGGATTCCCTGGAATAAATCGTCGCATCTTCCTTCGATTCCTTATGAGAGATATCCAGTCGATTCGAATAGAGGTTAAAGAGGGTCTTTCTCCTCGTCGTGTCCTTTATATGGAAATCAGAGGCCAGGGGGCTATTCCCTTGACTCGTACTGATGATAATTTGACTCCACGAGCAATTGAACAAAAAGCTGCTGAATCGGCCTATTTCTTGCGCGTACCAATTGAAGTATTTTGAAATGAACTGAAGAATGAATACTTTCTCAGCATTGGGGAAGGACCTCAGGAATCCTCTTTTTTATATAACTTAACTGAAGTCTTTTCAGAATGCCTATTCGAGCAAAAGCAGACGTATATGGAACAAGCAGAAAACGGAGTGGTTTTTTCCACCAAAACTTTTTTTTTATGCGTATGGAAATCACTCAATTTTTTCTTCATACTAGTAACAAGTCTACTAAGTATGGATTCATCACATATATCAGAACAGTTCAGAATACAGAATTCATCTTTTTGGGTCCAATATTTTGAATTAATATGTTAGATATAGCTGGATCATATCTTATAAATTACTTCTCTTTTATTTTGTCAATTGATGTTTCTTTTCATCCTTTCTTTTGCTCTTTGATAATCAAACGATTTGATCTCTTATAACTATAACCATCCAATTTCTCTCTTTTTTTGCCACTTGTTTTTGATTTCATCACATCAATATTTTTCATAAGTTTCCCCCAATTATTCCTGAAATTTTTCCTGGGCTATGGTATGGGTAGCCAGCGAAACTTTTCGAAAAAATGGATCTAAGTCTAAGTAAGGGGGTTCTTTCGTCTTGAAATCCGAATAATATTCATTACTTGAAGTGTCTCTTTTGGGCATTCATCGAAAGGATGCAGTTACTTTGAATTTGAACAATTGAGATATCTGGAAACAATATTTTATTATTTCTTCATTCGAAGCGGATCCTTATTCTATTTCTAGATTCAAATCCAAGGACTAACCAATTAATTACAAATAAAAAAAACACACACAGGGAATAGATCCACAGGTTCGATACCTTGTTTGTTATAGAACTCATGCTTCATAGAAATATCAGATCGGATAGAGTCGATGAATAAGGTGGGTCCATTTACTATTTACAGATTCAAAATGCCAAAAAATAAAGCATTCACCCTCCTCCGATATCTTGCATCTATAGTATTTTTGCCCTGGTGGATCTCTCTCTCATTTAATAAAAGTCTGGAATCTTGGGTTACTAATTGGTGGAATACTAGGCAATCCGAAACTTTTTTGACTTATATTCAAGAAAAGAACGTTCTAGAAAAATTCATAGAATTAGAAGAACTATTCCTTTTGGACGAAATGATAAAGGAGTACCCGGAGACACATATACAAAAGCTTGGTATAGGAATCCACACAGAAACGATAGAATTGGTCAAGATGCATAATGAAGGTCATATCCATACCATTTTGCACTTCTCGACAAATATAATCTGTTTCGCTATTCTAAGTGGTTATTCTATTCTGGGTAATGAAGAACTTGTCATTCTTAATTCTTGGGTTCGGGAATTCCTCTATAACTTAAGCGACACAATAAAAGCTTTTTCTATTCTTTTATTAACTGATTTATGTATCGGATTCCACTCGCCCCATGGTTGGGAACTAATGATTGGCTATGTCTACAAAGATTTTGGATTTGCTCATAACGATCAAATTATATCTGGTCTTGTTTCCACTTTTCCAGTCATTCTAGATACAATTTTTAAATATTGGATCTTCCTTTATTTAAATCGTGTATCTCCGTCACTTGTAGTGATTTATCATTCAATGAATGACTAAAAAAGATTCATTGATATTTATCCAATCATAATGTTTGTTACTTCGTACATAAACAAAACATTCACAATCTTACTCATTAGATTTCTATTTCTACCCACCCAAGGGATTCTTCCTGTATTCCAGTAAAATTATTCCAGTACAATAGCAGAATCGTGGATAGGGAACTATACTATACTAGTAACCTACCTAATTTATTGTAGAAATTTTCGGGATCAATGATTGGACCATGCAAAATAGCAATACCTTTTCTTGGATAAAGGAACAGATGACTCGATCCATTTCCGTATCGATCATGATATATGTTGTAATAACTCGGACACCCATTTCACATGCATATCCCATTTTTGCACAACAGGGTTATGAAAATCCACGAGAAGCGACTGGGCGTATTGTATGTGCCAATTGCCATTTAGCTAATAAGCCCGTGGATATTGAGGTTCCACAAGCGGTACTTCCCGATACTGTATTTGAAGCAGTTGTTAGAATCCCTTATGATATGCAACTGAAACAAGTTCTTGCTAATGGTAAAAAGGGGGCGTTGAATGTGGGGGCTGTTCTTATTTTACCTGAGGGATTCGAATTAGCTCCCCCCGATCGTATTTCTCCCGAGATGAAAGAAAAGATGGGCAATCTGTCTTTTCAGAGTTATCGCCCCACTAAAAAAAATATTCTTGTGATAGGTCCTGTTCCCGGTCAGAAATATAGTGAAATCACCTTTCCTATTCTTTCCCCGGACCCCGCTACTAAGAAGGACGTTCACTTCTTAAAATATCCTATATACGTAGGTGGGAACAGGGGAAGGGGTCAGATTTATCCCGATGGTAGCAAGAGTAACAATACAGTCTATAATGCTACAGCAGCGGGTATAGTAAGCAAAATCATACGTAAAGAAAAGGGGGGATATGAAATAACCATAGCGGATGCATCGGATCGACGCCAAGTGGTTGATATTATACCTCCAGGCCCAGAACTTCTTGTTTCAGAGGGTGAATCCATCAAGCTTGATCAACCATT